TCTTTATCACAATTCTTTGTATTCCAAGAAAATTATATCATTAAAAACGTAGTTTATAACTTAACTTCTTTCTTTTTCCCTTTCACTCACTTCTATTGTTTATTTGGGTTTGTGAATAATAGAAGTCGAACGATGGTCAGAAGATACTTCATCTGATAATGATACAAGGAAGGAGTGGGGTAGGTTATAGAAAAAAAAGAATGGAACAGAATGATAAAGAAAAGAATTCTTGATTGGATCAGGAATCCTATTTTGTATTAGGTCTGGATAAAAGATCTTCCTATGGTATACTATTCAATTCTCGACAATTAATTGATTTGATAGGTCTGATATTGTTCATGATATTGATCCAATTTAATAATATCATCGAGAGTTAATTCATCCATTGAATTTAGAGGCGAAAGTTTTATCATCTCTATGGGATTAAATCCCGAGTTATTGTATTGTGAGGTAAAAAACACTGAGATTATGGAAGTAAATATTCTTGCATTTATTGCTACTGCACTGTTCATTCTAATTCCTACAGCTTTTCTACTTATCATTTACGTAAAAACAGTCAGTCAAAATGATTAAAAATTCCTATTCATTAAAAAAATTTGAATGAAACGCGACTTTTGAGTTCTTATCAATGATTGAAGAAAGAAAATGAAAAGAATTCCAATTTCGTGTCTTAAATGAAATGAGCAGACTCGAATCGGCAGTATTCAATGCGAATAGTATGGTAGAAAGAAATATATGAATCGTTCTTTCTACCATACTCTCTATTATGGTATTTTTAGAGTGTATACTCGATAATAAAAGTTTAATATGGATCACTCTCCAATATTATCTGCATATATGATATGCAGATATCTATTCCATATATGGAATGGACATAGAACCCAATTCCATTTCTTTTCTACATCTATTTGTTCCGATCAATCTGAAATAATTGAAAGAGGGTTTTTACTCTTATGTTTCTAATTCTTCGATTTCTTATTATTTCCAACATGAATCTCCGTATCTATTGAAATAATCAATCAAGGAAAGTTTCTTAATAATAATAAGAAAGTGGTTTTTTCGTTTAGCATTTGCAAGAAGTAATTGATTGAGCCATTGACAGGGCTTCTACGGGAGCTTCTTCGAATAATTTCGAAAAAGAATAGTAAATCTTATCCATTTTTAACAGAGTTTTAACGCTTGAACCATGAGATGAAATGAGTCGATAAAGCCTAAATCAAATTTTTAAAATAATAAAACAAGTGAGAAATGCACAATATGCGACTCTCCCAAGGCAAGATCTTATTATACTATCTCGTTAAACAACCACTATTTCTATATCGTTTCTCATAGAAAGTGTGTATACACTTAACAGAACAACTTCTTCTTTGAACAGTAAGGAGGGAAAGAAATAAAAAGGGGTCCGGTCTTCCTCATTGTACATTTATACTTCTGGGAAGAGCCCATTCGTTCAAATAGAAAATTTAGGAAGAATTTGGTTGGAATAAATTTCCTATCATCTGTATCCCCTTTCAAAATACAAACATGGGAATCATTGAAATATCTCTTTGATTGAAAAAGTATTATTCATATAATATATTAATTACACTAGAATCCAATGAAATTTAAAAATGACGCTATTTTTTTTTGGTTTTAAATCGTTAAAAATGCTTTGCAGAACGATCTAAAAAACAATTGATACAGTTTCTGTCATCAACTCAATTAAATTAGTAGTACTTCTAGAGTCCACTTCTTCCCCATACTACGAGTGAAAGAGAAAATGTAAAGACTACCATTAAAGCAGCCCAAGCGAGACTTACTATATCCATGTGAATTATGGCCCCTATTTTGATCAGTATTAAATAATTTTTACATTATTACTCACTAATAATAGTCGAATTGATGGGTCAGAGTCAAAAAGGAATTCGGACCCAACACTCTTGATGAACCAATCCAATAAACCCATTTATAAAAAATCTTTGTGTTATTATAAAATAATATTGCTAATAAAATATATGTTGGATGATACAAATAATCGTGAAAATGAAAGAGAAAGTAATAATGAAATAAATAATGAAATAAGGGAGCAATAACCTCTTGTTCCTATATGATTTCGAATCGGGAAAGATTAAACACAACAATCAAAATAGAGGGTGACATTTCAAAGGAATGTTACTAATCGAAGATGTAGGAATAGACTAATTTATTCCTATTCTTTTTTTTGTCGACCTTTATAATAATTTATATAAAGAAAAAGCATAAAAAGATAGATCACTATCTATTCCATACCTTTATTTCCCATTTGATCGATCTCCCAATTGTCTATATGAAAGAGTCGGGCGGAAGTTAATTATGTTCTTTTCTTGACTGGGGTTTTGTTGAAAAGAATTTATTTTTGTACTTAAAAACAATCAAAATTATCCATCCAATCAAATATTGCTTGGATGCCTAAGCATTCAGAGACTGTGCTGAGTCTGTATATAAATTGCAGCCCTTCTCTCCCTAGAATCTTTCCTTGCATCTAGGATTCGTGGATTTACAATCCTTTTAAAAACCCCCATCAAACCTGATGCTTAGAATCAAACAAGTATCAACAGTCCTTTTTCTCTGCTTCTGCTGGGGAATAATTGGGCTAGTTATATTAGCAGAACAGAATAGGAGATTTCGAGTCTTTTGTTGATTAGGCGACACCCAGATTTGAACTGAGGAAAAAGGATTTGCAGTCCCCCGCCTTACCACTCGGCCATGTCGCCAAAAGGATATAAAATAGATGAAATCTTTCCCCTTTTGGGTTAAAGTAGTGAACTTCTTTTTTTATTGTACTTGCATTTTGTATCCAGTTTTACTTAATCCCTTTCCTAACGGAAATCCTTCTTTTTTTTGATTGGATTTGATTCACTCCTTCGATTGATTGTATAGTATCTCAAAACACACAATGCCTAAAAACTTCTCCTCCCTTTTCTATTGAAAAAATGTGGATTTTAAGTCACAAAAACCTAAATTCACGAAAAATTTGAACCATTAACTATTGACTGCTGACTGTTAATTCAGCAGCGATTCTTGGATTTGAATCTCCATTTTTGTTTTCCTACTGACATAAGAAAATAAAAATGGATATAGAACTCATCAATATGGATTCTTTTCAATAAAATAAAAAGTCCTTCGCAATTGCAATTATAACAGCAATTATAAGTATATGTAAACATAAGTATATGTAAACCCGAAAATATAAATTGTTACAAAGATATCTACATGGGGTATTTTTTTTTTCTATATGTTGTCTATAGAGAATTCTCCAGCAATTATCATGCTTCTATTTTTCATTAAACAAATTGACATTGAATAAAAAATAGAAATTTGGATAGAGCACGACCCCCACTGCCCCGAATAGAACGACAATAAGTAGGAAGAAGGATCTATATTGATAGCTATATCTACACATGTTTAATAAATACAACCCCTCTTCTATACCTCACAATCGTATTTTACAAATTCGACTAAAAAATAGGTAAAATACCTTTCTTCTCTGCGAATTTTTTTTTAAAGAATGGAATCCACGAAAGGGGTTAAGTGCAAAAAAATCTACTATATATTGTTTCTTATTTTTTTTATGGTTATATATCAGTGAAAAGATCAAATACTGAATCCGTTTTTTTCTGGTAGTCAAGCAGATTCGAATATGGAATAATATAAAATGTAAAAATAAAAAGAATTCTCTTCAATCAAAAAAAAAGCTCTAAATTCTATACTATAGGGTTGAATAATTGAATAAATAAAATGGAGGAACCACTTTTATGGTTAAGTACCAACGCGGCAAAAGTGTGTCTTTTTTCCTGCTCGCTCTTAGAGAGTTCTCGATGTTCTCTTTCTTGGTTTGTTATCGAAATTGTTTATAAACGATCCCGTTTTACCATTTTAGGGAACTCTTTGCCGTTGATAATTTCCTTCATTTTCTAGTCGTGTGTCAACTATTTTGATGTTAAAATGATGACATAATCATACGGTTAAGATAGATCTAAACCATCATATTATGTTATGTAAAAAAAAGGAAACAAAATCAATTTTTTAGTATGAATTTTGGAGTATGAAAAAACTTGACTTTGACTATCTGGCATTGAGCATTGCGGGCTTAGAACTGGCTCCTCGAATATATACTTGCCTCAGTAGAGAAAATATATATACCTTACAAGATCTTATAATAGCAATCGGAAATCCCGACAACCTTCTGCAAATCACAGGTTTGGAGAAAGAAGATCTAGAAGAGATCCGCATAAAACTACACCTTTTTAATCAGAAATACTTCGGTGAAAACTACCGTTTTTGAAATACAATCGAAATTGTCTTGTTTATTCAATCAACTAAAAGGGGGAAAACCCACTCTACAAATTTCATTATATCTCTTTCTAGGATCGTTCTATTTCGTCTGGTATTTCGTAGGAATAAAAAATAGACAGATAGAGTACAAAATCTCTTTTTTTCTGGTATTTTTATAATTTATTAATATATCTATAATTATAGAATTATAGAAAAACTAGTAGAATATATTTTCTTTGTTTCTAGACATTTTACCCATACCTTGAAAAAAGAAAAAATTGTGGTTGAAAGGGTTAGAGTAGCCAACGCCATTGGAATTTTGATTTTAAACATTGGAAAAATCCGTTTTGTTATTAATAATAATAGACTAAGGAAAGTTAAAAGAATAACTAAACGAAATGAAATGGTTAGACACCACCAAGACATTAGATATTGTTTGTTGAGGATTAAAATATTACGATTCTCTACGAGAATGTATGCTTCCCTCATTAGAGCAAATATATATACCTAACAGGATCTTATAATCGCACTCGGAAATCCCGACAACCTTCTGCAGATCCCAGGTTTGGGGAAAGAAGATCTAGAAAAGATCCACGTAAAACTCGACCATTTTTATCAGAACTACTTCGTCGTTCGGCGAAAACTACGCTTTCGTTTTTTAAAATACAAACAAAATCCTTTATAAACGATCTCGTTTTACCATTTAA